TATGATAATCCCCCAACCCTTAGTAAAAACTTTTACTAGATATTTTAGCTTGCCGTAGAAATGGATCCGTTCAATAAGGGCTCCAAAAGATGTTGATTGTAAATAAGAGGATTGGTTTCGGAGAAAAACCAAAAGGGATTCGTATTCACATACATGAAAATTATATAGGAACAATAAGAATCTTTGATTCTTTTTTTTCAAAAAGGAAATGAATTCTTTTGGAGTAATAAGACTATTCAAATTACGATACTCATAAAGAAACAATCGGAATAAATGCAAAGAAGAAGGATCTTTCAACCAATAGCGAAGAGTTTGAACCAAGATTTCTAGATGGGCAGGGTAAGTTATTAATATATCTAACACATAATTTAAATGTAAGAATTTGTCTTCTAAAAAAGGAAATATTGAATGAATTGATCGCAAATTATGAGATTTTACTATTTGCTTTGTCTTTTGCCCTAAGGAAGATATTAATAGTAGGGAAAATGGAATTTCCACAATGATGGCAAACCCTTCTGTTATCATTTGCGAATCAAAATTATTTTTGTGCTTGTGCCCCAAAATTTCATTTTGGTTCGAATCATTAGGAGAAAGAATCAAATGATTCTGTTGATACATTCGAGTAATTAACCGTTTTACAATTAATAAACTGTATTTTTTGTGGCTTGAATTTTCCAACAAAATGGATTTATTTAAACCATGATCATATGCCAATGCATAAATATATTCCTGAAAGATAAGTGGATATAAAAAATTATGTTGCCAAGACCTATCTAGTTCTATATGTCCTTGGAATTCTTCCATTTCAATTTCAACCGAAAACAAAAGTAAAAAGGGTTTCTTGGGTTATCAAATGATACATAGTGCGATACAGTCAAAACAAGGTATTTTATTATGCAATAATAGAAACCTCGGAGACGAGTAAATTAATCAGCAGACTCTCTATTTTTGTTCCATCTAATTGGTTTTTTATTTTGTTGTTTAGAAGATAACAAAATAAGATGGTTAGAAATCCTTTATTTCTTAAACCCAATCGCTCTTTTGATTTTGGAATTTAAAGTATTTTATCAATATACTCTTTCTTTTACACATTTCTCGCCATCCCCTTAACGTAGAATGGATAATCGAATAGTTAGGATTCACTATAAAAAACAAAGTCTCCACTTGTGGGAGAATCCTTTCCCGCATCAGTCACTAATTTATTTTAACGTCTAATTAGATCAGGAAATCATTCAAATTATGAAGATAAGCTCGTTGTTCTTTCTTTCTCCAGAATTTGAACCATAAGGCTCGATCCATTTATTCAATCGACCCAACTTTGAATTCCTTTCGTTCCTTTACAAGAATTCAAATAGAATTTTGTACCAATTTGGTAAGAATTCAATATTCTCTGAATTTTATATTGATACGACATGCTCTTTTTTCCATTCATTTCCTTTCAGGATCAGTCGTGGTCTTATAAACTCTACCGATGATGTAGACGAATTCCTTGCTTCATCCAAATATGTAAAAGATTCTAGCCGCACTTAAAAGCCGAGTACTCTACCGTTGAGTTAGCAACCCGAAAAATAGATATGTTATGTAGATACAATCGAGAAAAAAAGGATTGGAATCAAAAATTTGAATTAGGGCTAAATCCAAACAAAGTTTTCTAATTGATTCCGAACCTAAAAGCAAACAGATAAGATGACAATACAAAAAATTCAACATATCCTTGAATAAAAAACCTATTTATTTGGCGGAAGGCGGAAGACCGAAATAAATCCTTTCATTTTTTTTATTTGACTTCAAAATTGAATTATATTTGTTCAATATACTCTTGTCAACATGAATATTAAAAAAACTACAAATATGTTTGAATTTCTTTATTAAATTATTAAAATAATTTATTTTAATAATTTAAATATATGTATAGATATTTTCGTTAATAGAATTCGAATAATTCTATTCTAAATAGAAATACGATATATACAATATAAAATAATATTATATATTTTGAAATCGAAGTTGAAAAAGTAAAATATATAAGAAAATTTTTGTGTTGGATTGGCACTACATAAAATTTTTACAGGAAAGGAAGAAAAAAAGTTCTACTGAACTACACCCGGATTTTCTTTGTTTTTTATTTGATTAATTGAACTTCATTTGATTAAGTCGAAATTCTTTAAAAACCTCCGCCCTCTTTAAAATATTATAAACAGTTTCTGTAGGTTGAGCACCTTTTTCAAGAAAATTTAGAATAGCAGGAACATTTAAATAAGTTTGATTTTTTATCGGATCATAAAAACCCACTTTCTGCAAATCTCTTCCCTCTCTTCGGGACCGAACATCAATTGCAACGATTCGATAGACGGCTCATTGGGATAGATTAGATTAACAATACCCCCCTTGGAAACGTATAAGAGGTTTTCTCCTCATACGGCTCGAGAAAAATGATTCAAAGTTAGGTATATAGAAATTCTAATGCCCTATAAGTTTATAAAATAATCAAATGAATTAGACTAGGAATTAAGTCCTTTTCATTTCGTTATTTCCTAAAAAAATCATTTGTATACTCATAACTCAAGTTGAATAGTTCTCAAATAGTTCAAAAGAAAATAATACTTTTGCATTTCATTTTTTGAGCAGTCTCAAATACCCTTTTGTCTCATTTAAAATCGATTTGAATTCGGGATTCTGATCAAAATCCAATTGATATGACAATTAACAATTAAAAGGATATTTCCTTGTTCCGGAAATCTTTCTCTTTTTTTTTGAATCATTGGGTTTAGACATTACTTCGTTGATTTTTAATACTTTACAAAAATGGCAGCAACATACCTTTTTTGTTATTTCGTTCTATCAAAGAAAAGAATAGAATCATACGGACGGCGGAGTCCCGACGATATAGATATCATATTATCGAAAAGGTTTTATCAATTCCAACAAACGACTTTCCGTTGGGATTTGAAACTTGTTTTATTTTGATCCTTTCGATTTCTCTGTCAAAGATATACTTACGAAGTTGTTCCAACTTATTGATTGACACTAACCCTAGACCCTTCTCTTCTCCGTTGCGAAATAGCTCAATACTTTACTCCTCGAGCTCCATCATGTACTAGGTCCATTCCAACCCAACAAAAAATGCAATCCGGGTTCGAGTGAAACAGAACAAAAGATGTCGAGTCAAGAGCATCCTTTATTAGAGAATGATGGATATAAGAATCCACAAAGGATCATGCCTTTCAAGTCGCACGTTGCTTTCTACCACATCGTTTCAAACGAAGTTTTACCATAACATTCCTCAAAATTTAATTTGCAACCAGTATACGGTTGATTCAATCATGGAATCATGAATAGTCATTGGTTCAGTCAGGACAGTCAATACATGTATATGAAATATATCTTAAGTTATTATAAGATATTTTATTTTTATTAATGGAATCTTTCTTTTTTTATAATAAAGGCGACATCCCTAAGAAATAGAAATCCATGTTTCTTTTTGAGTTTAACCATTAATTTAATAATGATAAATGAAGAATCAAAAAAATCGAAATTCAATAATAGATTAGATTGTAAAATCCATTCTTTTCCGGGATGAATACAAAAATAACTACCTTCCTTAATTATATATGAATATCATAGGGGATGTATATATTTCCATGATTAAAGGCACCCTTTTTCGAATTCAAATTCGTGTAATCTATAACCCCATCTTGACTAAATCTCTAAAAGATTTACCTGGATCCGCGTGTCATTTGAACACTTATCTTCCTTTAATTTGATGAAATGGGAAAAAGGGATAAGATTCATTTTGCTTAAAATCATTAACAGAAAGAATCCAATTTTATCCAATATTAAACTTTAGAAAGATAAAAATGCAATCTTAAATTACATATGTCCTGGGACGGAAGGATTCGAACCTCCGAATAGCGGGACCAAAACCCGATGCCTTACCACTTGGCCACGCCCCACTTAGATTTCTATTCTACACTAATAAACACTAATATTGTTATTGATTGTTAGTCAATTCTAGCCCAAATAGCTAAAATTGGAATTCGATTCTGTTGTTACTATTTTGACACGGGTAGGTATAGAATTCCAATTAATTTATTGATCATTACATAGAATTCCATTAAGATATTGTATGAAAGTAGAATTTCTTCTATTCTCCATGGGGAGTAGAAGGTTTTTTGATTGAGTAGGTAAGTTCAAAAAAAGAAGGATTTTTTCTTCATTTTTTCTTTCTATCAAGAACTCAATCAAAATTCAATAAAAAAAAATGTCTGTTATGCTTAACATCTTTAGTTTGATCTGTCTTAATTCTTCCCTTTATTCGAGTAGTTTTTTCTTCGCCAAATTACCTGAGGCCTACGCTTTTTTGAGTCCAATCGTAGATTTTATGCCAGTCATACCTTTACTCTTTTTTCTCTTAGCTTTTGTTTGGCAAGCTGCTGTAAGTTTTCGATGAGATCTTTGATCTTGTCCTAGAAAAATGAAATATTTTTTGGAGAAAAGATAAAATCAGATAAGTCTTGCCCTATGAACCCTTGATTAAAACATTCAAATTTTTGAATAGACACAATACATATCGCCTCGTTTTCCGATTATAACTATTTTTCATAAATGAAAACCCTTATTTTGATCCTCCATAATATTAACAAGTGAGTATAATAAAAGTATTATATTATATTAAGTAATATAATAATTAATAAGATAATAATAACTTCATTTTTTATTTATTTTTATTACAATTACAAAAATTCTTTTCGATTTTGAAAAACAATTTCGGGTTTAGACGGCAAATCAAATTTATAGGATATGTGGTATAAAAATAGAGAATCTATTCTCTTTTTCCAAAAAAAAAATGATCTTGGAGATTGTGTAATGCTTACTCTCAAACTCTTTGTTTACACAGTAGTGATATTCTTTGTTTCTCTCTTCATTTTCGGATTCCTATCTAATGATCCAGGACGTAATCCTGGACGCGAAGAATAAAAGTTCTTTTTTTCATCTATTTT